TAAAATAGAATATTTAGGTATCTAGATAATAGATAATGATTTATTTTAGATAGAATTAGAATGAATATTTAGTTAAGATTATTTTATAATTCTTTTTAACCTACGGTGAACGAGGGATCATATTCTATTGAAAAAAAAATTTCTGAAAAGTTTTTTTTTCAAGTTGAAAATAAAACTTTTTTCTTATTTGTGCCCGAATCCTAATATTTGAGACGAATGTTTGAGAGATTTTCTTTTTGGTGTTCAGTAGGGTTTAGTATTTTTTTTACTTAATAAAAAAGTTACTATAAAAAAGTGAAGAAACATCAGTGATGATTATTTATACTCTTTTTCTTAAGAGCTCTGGTGCAATGGAACGTTTTTCTTATTTTAAGATGGAAATTTTCAAGATATGAAGGATCTCAGAATGTATCTTATATATTTGGTAATTAAATAAAATTATTTGAATATGCATAAGTATGTCAAATATAAATATTCAAATATAAATATTCTTTAAACAAAAAAAATAAAAATTATCTAATTTTTATTTCTTTTATTCGTTAGATTAGATACACTCGGAGAGCGCAGTACGATTAAAGTCGTATGCTGCGTTCGGGAAGAATGAATTGTGTGTAAGCTTTTAAGCTACTTTCTAATTGCTGAACAAATCAGAGTTAGCATGATAAATTACTTCACGGGCGAGGACTCTGGTTCAAATCCAGGATAGCCCATTTACTTTATTTCTCATTAAAAAAATTATATTGAATTATCTGTAGTCTTCTTAGACTATTTAATTCTTATCTAGGTTTTGGGGGTATAGCTCAGTTGGTAGAGCGCCGCCCTTGCAAGTGTGTCGATAAGGTCTAGATTTTGAGGATGCTCAACAATGAGTGACAATGATAGCTTTCTGTCCAAACTAGCGTCTTACTTCAAATTAGAAAAATTGAGGGGAAATAAAACATGACGCTTATAAATTTGTCAAAAAAAGAGACAAAAGGGATTTCTCTTGTTCTCATTTTGATATACAATTAATTTAGTATGGTTCTAAATATAGTGATTACATTTAAAAAAAGAGATTGAAAAGTAAAAAAGAAAATTCTACAATAGAATTTTCTTTTATTCAAATTGGACTTGGCGGGTCCCTTGTAGAAAACCTGAATAAGGTAATTCAAATATTTTACTTGTTAGAGAATAATACCGTAACTTGCAAATAGTATTTTAGCTATCTCTTAAAAAAAATAGAATTCAATCTTAAGAATGAATCATTAACTCTAGTTCTATAATTTCCTCATCTAGGCAATCTCGAGATTGTCCATATTAATCTTAATAAGATTTTTTATTAATAAAAGAAAAAAAATAAAAACAGATATTTATTCAGATAAGATATTTATTCAGATATTAATAAACTATGCATCTATCTTAAATATAAAATATATTTATTACATAGAATAATACATGTGTTAATAATATATGTATTGTTCTATAAGAGAACTCTTATATAAGAGAACATATTAGTATATAACACTATAATATAAACATAAATAAAATTTACAGATAAAATTTAAACTGCAATAAAGGCTACAGAACGACCATAGTAAGTAAATAAGCTATTCTTTTCGTAAGATAAAATAGTGAAAAAAGGGTGGTAGTAGGGAAATATTGAGAAATGTATTAAAACCAACTAAAGAATTTTTCATTTGAGGTATTTTTCTTTGTGATACTTATTTATTCAATATTTCAAAGTTTAAATACTTTTTGATTGACAAAAGAATTAGGGTTTAATTCAAAGTTTGAAACTGTAAAGTTAAAAGCATTTATTCTCAACAAAACTTAATTATTAATTAGGAAGTTAAAAGCTTGAATTCCCTATTGAGAGCGTAGTACGATTAAAGTCGTATGCTGCGTTCGGGGGGAAGCAATTGCAAATCTGCTGATTCCTAGGTAAAATTCAAGAGAGGAATTACTGAGGTAATTGCTTACCCCATGGCGGATGTCAGCGGTTCGAGTCCGCTTACCTCCACTGGGAAATATGTTCCCAAAATCTCTAAATAGAAGGGAGACATTTTTCCCAGGGATATTTATTTTATTGATATGTTGTTTGATATTAATTTTCATTTTCAATATTCTTCAATATTATATTAATAAGAATTAATAATAAAATAATATTAAATTTTATTAATATTAATGATTAATCTTAAGATTAATCATTAATATAATATTAATATGATATTAAATTATATTCAGATTTTTCATACTTATTCTAAGTAGTAATTTAGTTGAAAGGTTCAAATAAAGAAGGGCTTACGGTGGATACCTAGGTACTCAGAGACGAAGAAGGGCGTAGTAAGCGACGAAACGCTTCGGGGAGTCGAGAACAGACGTAGATCCGGAGATTCCCGAATGGGGTAACCCCTTTGTACTGCCGCTGAATTCATAGGCGGATAAGAGACAACCTGGTGAACTGAAACATCTTAGTAGCCAGAGGAAAAGAAAGCAAAAGCGATTTCCTGAGTAGCGGCGA